TTCCGTGTTGCATTAGAAACTTATTATTATACGAGATTATACGAAAATGAATCCTTCCTAGGAGGGAACAAATATTTCTCTTTTCGATGAGAGTTTGTACACAACATGGGAGAAACCTATCTTCTATTTATAATAATTGAAGAAAAGGTTCCATCATATCATATATAGTGAATTGATACTCCCGATTCCCACAAAATCATTTCTTTCGTTCAATAGTTACTCGTTATTAGTTAATAATCCTAGTGATTGGATCTATATGCGTATTCCGATAGGAAATGAAATAGTAAAATGATTTTTCGTCGAATGACTATTCATTTATTGTATTTTCAAATAGGGGGCAGGAAGGATCTATGGGAAAATGGTGGTTCAATTCAATGTTGTCTAACGAGGAGTTAGAACACAGGTGTGGGCTAGGTAAATCAATGGACAGTCTTGGTCGTCCTGTTGGAAATACCAGTGGAAGTGAAGATCCCATTCTAAATGATACGAATAAAAACAATCATAATCATGGTTGGCGCGAAAGTAATAGTTGCAGTAATGTTGATCATTTTTTCGGTGTCAGAGACATTTGGAGTTTCATCTCTGATGACACTTTTTTAGTTAGGGATAGTAATGGTAACAGTTATTCCGTATATTTTGATATTGAAAATCGGGTTTTTGAGATTGACAATGATAGTTCTTTTCTGAGTGAACTAGAAACTGCTTTTTCTAGTTATCTGAATAGCGGGTCTAAGAGTGACAATCGCTACTATGATCATTATATGTATGATACTACGTATAGTTGGAATAATCACATTAATAGTTGCATTGATAGTTATCTTCGTTCTGAAATCAGTATTAATAAGTACATTTCGAGTGGTAGCGACAATCCCATTTACAGTTATATTTATAGTTACATTTGTAGTGGTGAAAGTGTAAGTGATAGTGACAGGGGGAGTTCTAGTATAAGAACTGGCGGTAATGGCAGTGATTTCAATATAAGAGGAAGATCTAATGATTTCGATGGAAATAAAAAATACAGACATTTATGGGTTCAATGCGAAAATTGTTATGGATTAAATTATAAGAAATTTTTTAGGTCAAAAATGAATATTTGTGAACAATGTGGATATCATTTGAAAATGGGTAGTTCAGATAGAATCGAACTTTCGGTTGATTCGGGCACTTGGGATCCTATGGACGAAGACATGGTCTCTATTGACCCCATTGAATTTCACTCGGAAGAGGAACCTTATAGAGATCGTATCAATTCGTATCAAAGAAAGACAGGTTTAACTGAGGCTGTTCAAACAGGCATAGGTCAACTAAATGGGATTCCCATAGCCATTGGGGTTATGGATTTTCAGTTCATGGGGGGTAGTATGGGATCCGTAGTAGGCGAGAAAATCACCCGGTTGATCGAATATGCTGCTAATAGATCTCTACCTGTTATTATGGTGTGTGCTTCTGGAGGAGCACGCATGCAAGAAGGAAGTTTGAGTTTGATGCAAATGGCTAAAATATCTTCCGCTTTATATGATTATCAATTCAATAAAAAGTTATTCTATGTATCAATCCTTACATCTCCTACAACCGGCGGAGTAACGGCCAGTTTTGGTATGTTGGGAGATATTATTATTGCTGAACCCAATGCCTACATTGCATTTGCGGGGAAAAGAGTAATTGAACAAACATTGAATAAGACAGTACCTGACGGTTCACAAGCAGCTGAGTATTTATTCCATAAGGGCTTATTTGATCCAATCGTACCACGTAATCCTTTAAAAGGTGTTCTGAGTGAATTATTTCAGCTACACGGTTTCTTTCCCTTGAATCAAAATTCAAGTAGAGCGCTAGGCTCAGTTATTTGTAGCGAACTTTAGTTCATCGGAATCAAAGTCAAAATAAGAAGAGTGGAGTTTTCTTTGGTAACATAACTTCTATAGGAAGTTTCGGATAATTACTTTTTTTGATGCAGATTTTTTATCCTACCCCTATTCATGATTAGTAATCAGGAACCCCCTATCAGGAGGAAAAGAGTGAATTCTTCCTTCCGCGGAATGGAATTGGGAAAAAAAATAAAAAGAATTTCATGTTCCCTTCTTTCATATTAATATATATCGTATTAATATATATAGAATAATTCAAATCTATAAGGGAAGTGTTGCATATTTTTATATCTCCCGAGGACCTACACTTTTGACTATGAATTCCTGTTGGATCGGATTCTAACAAATCCTTAGGAAACTCGTAAGAAACTCTTTATTAGAAGATAAGGGCGGTAGAACAAGAATAATAAAGCGGATTATCATCCATCTATTTCTTGTAGAAAGGTGAATAGATACACTTATTTAGCTCTACATTCCTTGCACTTATTATATACTTAATAATACTTATAATAGATATACTTATCATAAGATAAGATATCTTTATAACAGGTACAAATATTAAATCGAGGCACCCATTCTATGACAGATTTCAATTTACCCTCTATTTTTGTGCCTTTAGTGGGCTTAGTGTTTCCAGCAATTGCAATGGCTTCTTTATCTCTTCATGTTCAAAAAAACAAGATTGTTTAGACCTGATAGGACAAAATTTCATCAATTTATTTCAACACTTGGACTTGGATCATAATAGGGATATCCATTTAGTGGAATATGATACGACATGTGGCCCCCTCCGGGCACAAATAAAAAAGTGATTATACATGCGGATACATTATATATGGATAAATGCATGTATATGGGGGGATAGCTGTTTTAAAATGGATCAGAGCGGATATTTGAAATAGAAAGTTAACGTATCTATATTATGTAGATATACATAGTGGTGGTATTATACGAAGGGGATGTTATTATTTTATATCTAACCAATTCGATGAATTACTCCTAATAGTTCGCGTCATAATAGTGCTAGTTGATGAGAGTTACTTCGGGAGCAAAATAAAAAAAGTAAAATCAAATTCATTTGGCTTATTCTCTTCTCTCAATTCCAATAGGATGCAACTGAATCTAGTATGAACTATCGATCAGAACGTATATGGATAGAACTTATAACGGGGTCTCGAAAAACCAGTAATTTCTGCTGGGCCTGTATCCTTTTTTTAGGTTCACTAGGATTCTTATTGGTTGGAACTTCCAGTTATCTTGGTAGGAATCTGATATCTTTATTCCCGTCTCAGCAAATCATTTTTTTTCCCCAAGGAATCGTGATGTCTTTCTATGGGATCGCAGGTCTGTTCATTAGTTCCTATTTGTGGTGCACAATTTCGTGGAATGTAGGTAGCGGTTATGATCGATTCGATAGAAAAGAAGGAATAGTGTGTATTTTTCGTTGGGGATTTCCTGGAATAAATCGTCGCATCTTCCTTCGATTCCTTATGAGAGAGATTCAATCGATCAGAATGGAAGTTAAAGAGGGTCTTTATCCTCGACGTGTCCTTTATATGGAAATCAGAGGCCAGGGCGCCATTCCCTTGACCCGTACTGACGAAAATTTGACTCCACGAGAAATTGAACAAAAAGCTGCTGAATTGGCCTATTTCTTGCGCGTGCCAATTGAAGTATTTTGAAATGAAGGGAATGAATGCTTTCTCAGCATGAGGGAAGGGACCCAGGAACCCCCTTTTAAATATAACTGAAGCTTCTTCGGAACGTTCATTCGAGCAAAACATGTTAGATTCTATTTCCCCCGTTCCGTTGGTAATCCTTCTGTGGCCCATAGAATAAAGCAGGCGGACGTATACGGAACAACCATAATAAGAAGCAATTTTGATCGACCAAAACTCCTTTTTCTGCATATAGAACTCAATTCTACTAGTAACAAGTCTAATAAGTATGTATTCATCACACATATCAGAGCATTTCGGAATACATAATTTATCTTTTTAGGACCAATACTTTGGATTAATACATTAGATACAGATGTATCATATCCCGTTAATTATCTTTCTTTTGTCAATCGATGTTTCTTTTTTGATCCTTTCTTTAGCTCCTGGATAACCAAACGTTTAGATCTCTCATAACTATCCAATTTCTCTCTCGTTTTGTCACCTATTTCGGATTTCATCATTAATATTTTTCAGAAATATCCCCTCAATTATTCCCGGGTCGTGGGTAGCCAGTGAAAATTTCGAAAAAATAATTGAGGGGAGTTCTTTCGTCTCGAAATCAAAATAATATTCATTATTTCCAGCGGTTCTTTTGGGCATTCATCGAAAGAACAAATGAAGATAGAATTGGTTCGAATTTGACCAACTGAGATATCTGGGAAAAGTATTTGATTATTTCTTCATTCGAAACGGGCCCTTATTCTATTTCTATTTCTATATTCTTTCTAGATCCAAGGACTAAACAATTCAAAAAAAAAAGGAATAGATCCATAGGTTCCATACCTTGTTATAGAACTCATGCTTCATAGAAATATCGGATCAGATAGAGTCGGCGAATGAAGCGGGTTCATTAACAATTCACAGATGAAAAGTGTCAAAAAAGAAAGCATTGACTCCCCTCCCGTATCTTGCATCTATAGTCTTTTTGCCCTGGTGGATCTCTCTCTCATTTAATAAAAGTCTGGAACCTTGGGTTACTAATTGGTGGAATACCGGACAATCCGAAACTTTTTTGAATGATATTCAAGAAAAGAACGTTCTAGAAAGATTCGTAGAATTAGAACAACTATTCCTGTTGGATGAAATGATAAAAGAGTACCCGGAGACACAGATACAAAAGCTTCGTATAGGAATCCACAAAGAGACGATGCAATTGGTCAAAATGCACAACGAAGATCATATCCATATCATTTTGGATTTCTCGACAAATATAATCTGTTTTGCTATTCTAAGTGGTTATTCTATTCTGGGTAATGAAGAACTTGTCATTCTGAATTCTTGGGTTCAGGAATTCCTCTATAACTTAAGCGACACAATAAAGGCTTTTTCTATTCTTTTATTAACTGATTTATGTATCGGATTCCACTCACCCCGGGGGTGGGAACTAATGATTGGTTCGGTCTACAAAGATTTTGGATTTGCTCATAACGATCAAATTATATCTGGTCTTGTTTCCACTTTTCCAGTCATTCTAGATACAATTTTGAAATATTGGATCTTCCATTATTTAAATCGTGTATCTCCTTCACTTGTAGTGATTTATCATTCAATGAATGAATGAAGAACTCATTTGATCTGCTGATATCAATCAAATCATGATGCTACTTCGTACATAAACAAACTGTTTTGAAGCTTACTCACTCTTTATACTTCTACCCGCCCAGGGGGTTCCTACTATACTTCAGTACAATTATTCCAGTACAATGGCAGAATCATGGATAGGGAACTATGCTAGCTACCTACCTAATTTATTGTAGAAATTTCCGGGATCAATTATTGGACCATGCAAAATAGAAATACCTTTTCCTGGGTAAAGAAAGAGATGACTCGATTCATTTCCGTATTGATCATGATATATGTAATAACTCGGACATCTATTTCAAATGCATATCCTATTTTTGCGCAGCAGGGTTATGAAAATCCACGAGAAGCAACCGGTCGTATTGTATGTGCCAATTGCCATTTAGCTAATAAGCCCGTGGATATTGAGGTTCCACAAGCTGTGCTTCCTGATACTGTATTTGAAGCAGTTGTTAGAATCCCTTATGATATGCAAATGAAACAAGTTCTTGCTAATGGTAAAAAGGGGGCTTTGAATGTGGGGGCTGTCCTTATTTTACCCGAGGGATTCGAATTAGCTCCCCCCGATCGTATTTCTCCCGAGCTGAAAGAAAAGATGGGCAATCTGTCTTTTCAGAGCTATCGCCCCACTAAAAGAAATATTCTTGTAGTGGGTCCTGTTCCTGGTCAGAAATATAGTGAAATCGTCTTTCCCATTCTTTCTCCGGACCCTTCTACTAAGAAAGACGTTCACTTCTTAAAATATCCCATATACGTAGGCGGGAACAGGGGAAGGGGTCAGATTTATCCCGACGGGAGCAAAAGTAACAATACAGTCTATAATGCTACAGCAGCAGGTATAGTAAGCAGAATAGTACGTAAAGAAAAAGGGGGATATGAAATAAGCATAGCCGATGCATCGGATGGACACCAAGTGGTTGATATTATACCTCCAGGACCAGAACTTCTTGTTTCAGAGGGTGAATCCATCAAGCTTGATCAGCCATTAACGAGTAATCCCAATGTGGGTGGATTTGGTCAGGGAGATGCAGAAATAGTACTTCAAGATCCATTACGTGTCCAAGGTTTGTTGTTCTTCTTGGCATCTGTTATCCTAGCACAAATCTTTTTGGTTCTCAAAAAGAAACAGTTTGAGAAGGTTCAATTGTCCGAAATGAATTTCTAGATCCACGGATTCATCAAGTTGATAAAAAGGGCCGAATTATTGTTGATCAATGCAATTATGTATGATCCAAAAAAATATGGAAAGCCCCTTGTCTTGCTTTGTTTATCCTGCTTTTCTGCGAGATGCCGGGAATTGCTTGTATCCCATTCCCAGTAATAGTATGTATATTGCGAAGAAGACTACTTGACCCCCCCCCTTTTTTTTTTTTTTCAATCCAAATTGGAGCGGTGTGACGCTTCTTATTGCCAGATTGTAAATGCCATGGAATGCATCAATAGTTTTTTCTATCTAATAGAATCGAATTCTAATAGACAATAGGCGGCATAACATTAAGTAGGAAGAGAATACGCGGCAAGGGATAAATGAAAGAATGATTCTGGGAGGGATTACTTGTCTTCCTAATTTTCGACACAAGAAAAGGGCGGAAAATTCCTTTTCTTGTGTCGAAATAATAATGATTCTTGATCTTGTTCGTCAAAGATTACTGTTTTCTTTTCCAGGTCTATCGGAACCTCTTTCTTTAGATTCATAAGAAGTGGCGGACAAACAAAAAAGGGGGATGGCTTAGTAAACAAATAGAACTTCTTCAACGAACTTATAAAATTTCAAGTAAAAAAAAAATAAAATTTTAAGATGAGATAATAAATAAGGATTTGGATATGTGCAAAAATCCAAGATTTTCCCCTTTCAACCGGAACATTAAGAGTCTTTTTTTACTTGATGAAATTTTATTTTTATAGAATTTTTATAGAATAGAGTAGAGTAAGGTTCAATTAAATTAGTATAGAAATGGTTTGCAGGATGTCTCATCTGTAGAAATCCTGTGTCATCCAAAAAATAAATTGATTCCTTCTTTCTTCTTGTTTCGGAAGGGGCCCTCATACTATGGCGGAACAGATACTATGAATCAATCAAGGGATTCCATTTTTCAAAAACATCATCAGAAACAAAGCATCCTTTTATCATTTCTATGAATCTAATATTATGATTATGTTGACTGGATGAATTTCCAACTTTTTTTATGTTATGGAATAGATCAAACAAAACCTTACCCGAAGAGTAAGAACTCAATAGGACCTTACCCCTCTTTGTCTGATTCGGGGGGTAAGGTCCTATTGAGTTCTTACTTTTTCATGTCTACAATCCGGCTCATCCGATTACTATA